TGTTTAATAGTTGGCATGTTGAATCGTATACATAATATGATGGGTTGGTTTAGATTGATCCTAACCGAATGATGATGAATTACTTCTATTTAATAGAATATTCAATTCGAAGATAAAATCTCAAATCACAGATTTTCGCGAAATCCATGTTATTTTCATTGAACCGCTACAAGATCAACAATTCCATAAGCTTGGGCTTCTGTTGCTGACATAAAAACATCTCTTTCCATATCTTCGGATACAACCCAGAAGGGTTTGCCCGTTCGTTGTACATAAACCCTTGTGAGGGTTTCACGCAGTTTCAGCAGTTCTTCCGCTTCCACGACACATTCGGTTACTTGTGCCATATAAAAACCACTAGCAGGTTGATGCATCATTACCCTGATGATATAACAAAATAAAAGCTTCTCCTATCTCGCATGATAAAGCAAAGAGAAAAGAAAGATAAAGAATAGAAAAAAGATAGAATTGAACAACCGTACAGGCATCTTTTGTGCATACGGCTCTACAAGAAAATTGACCCCCCCTTTTCTATTGAAGAAAGAGAAAAATAGAATCTATCAGACTCCGATGGGTAAATAATCAAATTGCCATCCTTCCTTTCGGAGGAGTTAAAAAATACTATGATGGCTCCGTTGCTTTATATGTTTCTTTTTTCGTTTTTTTGTCTGTGATTCAGCAATCCCAAAGTTTCTTTTTAATCCGATCAAATAAGGAAAAAATCTTTTTTTTTTTTTTTCGTACTCTTTCATAACATAAATATTGTTAAGAACTCTCCGGTATGAAAACAAAAAAGTTTGTGACGCTGAACCGAACTCCCGATAGATAAGAGAAAATCGGAAATACCCCTTATCTCATACTACTCTCTCGATACAGAATCTAATGTTTTGAAAAAAAAAACAATACAAAAATTTCTCATATCGAATTCGAAGTGCCATGCTATTATTACTTAGTATTCATATGGCGAAGGCATAGTCTTCTTTTTTCTCTCAAATAAAAACCTCATTGGCGCCAAGCGTGAGGGAATGCTAGACGTTTGGTAATTTCTCCTCCGACCAGGATAAAAGATCCCATTGAAGCGGCTAATCCCATGCATACTGTATGGACATCTGGTCGCACAAATTGCATAGTATCATAAATAGCCACCCCAGGTATTACCCAGCCCCCAGGAGAGTTTATAAACAAATAGAGCTCTTTGGTCTCATCCTCGATACTGAGATATACCATAAGACCAATAAGTTGATTCGAAATCTCGCTAGTAATACCTTGGCCTAAAAAAAGTAATCTTTCTCGATAAAGTCGGTTGATTAGGGTAAAATTGTATCCCTTAGGAACCGTACATGCGCCTTTTGATGCATACGGTTCAAAAAAATTGTGAATCAATGTATAGATTCCAGTCCTCTTTCTTTTTTTCTAGAAAGGTTCTTTCTTACTTCTAACGAAAGGGCTTTTCTTCGATTTTTCAATAAAGACGAGTTTTGACTCCTTTTTTATATTTATATTTTCGATTTTCCAGTATAAAATTAGAAGTTATAAGAAAGGGTCATTAAACTTATCGAATTAACTTCTCATTGATGTATTCTTTCATCGAGATTTAATCCAAACCGCGATGGTATTTTCTTGTTCCTGAATGGGTCTGTTTCATCTTTTTAGGTTTATGCTCTACTCCGGGTAAAGATCCGCCCGATTTGGATTTGTACATATAGGACAAATGCTCCCATTACCATTTCTTTTTGTATTTCTTTTTTTTTTTTTCAATTCATTTTATACAAGTATTTATTAGAGTTGAGATAACTTTGCTTGACAATTAGGATCTCTTTACAAAGAAAAAATATGAATAGCAATCATAGATATCTTACCAATCCAATTGGGTTTTTTCTAAACGGAGCCTGGATACTTCATTTTTTTAGTCCAACCAAGCCAACCATAAATTATTCTAATTGATAATAGTAATATGAATCCCCTCAAAAATGGATCTAATTGCACTTCACGCTCCAAATTTTTGATGATTCAATTTATCGTTTTATCGTTCTTGGGCGAAACGGGGGATATCTCGATCGGGGGAGAGAACGGGGAAATACCATATGACCCAATATATCTGACAAGTCGCACTATACGTCAACCCAAAATGCACCTGCCTCTCCAGGACCTCGGAAAGGAACTTTTGGAACACCAATAGGCATTAAATGAAAGAAAGAACTAAATACTATATTTCACTTTGAGGTGGAAACGTAACAATTTTTTTATTGTCTTTAGAATATTCATATTGGTTCTTATCGTATTTATTTTATCCATAGATTCTAAAAATTCATAAAGAAAGACAGAATGAATAAACTCAAATTATTACGAATAGGTCTTTCTAATGATAAATAAGTATGGACTCATTCGCTCATAGAAAATGAGATCAACTCCCCCATTGCGTATTGGTACTTATCGAGTATAGAATAAATCTGCTTCTCTTTGTTCCTACGAACAGAATTGTTCCATTATTACCACCAGA